TGATAAAGCCTAAGCCATTTTAAGCTTCTTCTCCATTATCTGAGAAGGCTAACAATAAGGGGTAGATTTCTTTCCTTAATGCTTTGCAAGCACTAAGAAAGTCAATTGCATATCCTTTTTTTATGGTGTTTACACTTGTAAGAAAGGCAAGCAAGAAAAAAGTCTTTATGGCTGGCAACTGGAGGGAGACAGCACGGGGCAAAGCAAAGGGCAGAGCTTCGACAGCCCTAACAAGTCACTGGAAGCTCCTCTGGCGCGCCCTAGCCGAGCGGTCCTCGCCTGCACAAGAAAGCAGATTAGCTACCTCATTCTCTTATTGTGCAGGCGGGCCTGGGCGAGCGAGGTGTAGGGTTAGATTAGAGGGAGAGGGAGCCTCGGGCTTCGTCCCATGAAGCGCCAGGGAACCATGCATTCCTCCCGGGCTGGGCTCTCGCGTGTCCGGAGTCCGATCAGATCAACTAGCGACCGGTTTACGGAACAAGGAGTTAAGCAAGGGCCAGGATATTTCTGGAAGAACCTGGGCGAAGTTAGTATTGTGTTCAACTCCGCGGGTTGGCTGGTTGGAAGGATTGCTTTCTGCCATCTGTCTTTCCTTTCTCTCTCTTCTCTTAGCAAAGAAAGTAGAAAAAAGTAAAACTTTTGGCTTGCTACAAGCTGGGCTCGGGTTTCTGGCTTGGAAAAAGCTTCCCCTTTAGTCGTCAGCTAGCTCGTTCTTGACAGATCCGATCGGGTGTTCATAATCTGGAGTAAAAGGATTCGAACCTTTGCATGCCGGTACCAAAAACCGATGCCTTACCACTTGGCTATACTCCATATACGGCCTGTTTTGGACGATAGAACGGGGGGAGGAGGAGGGGAAAGGGATTTCGAAAAGAAATTCGAGCCGTGCAAGGACGCGGGGATATAGCAAGTAAGTAGCAAGATTCTCCCTTTAGGACCGACTACAACAAGCTCGCGACTCTAATAGAAACAAACAGTAAGCTCTCTGCTCTATTTGCTTGCAATGTTATGTCTATCAAAGTTGGCGAACGCTTCTTGTTCTCGTCCACCCCTTAATGCTTTGCTTTAACTAAGTAAGTAAACTACCTTTCTTTTTTTTTCATAACCTAGACTAAAGAAGAAGCTCCTGAATCAGCGCAGGGCCAAATCAGCAGCAAGAGAACTGTCCTAACCTGCCACCGGTGACTTTATCAGAGCTCCGCAGGAGAAGAAAGAAAGTCCGAGTCCAATTTCTACAATTGCATTGCCTTACTCCCTATTCTCTCTTAAAACTTTTTAAAGCTCGGCGAGAAAGAGTTGGTTAAGAACTATTGACTGTAACCCATAGCAGTTACAGTCAGGAGATGCTCGCCTTTGGAATTAAGATGGATGAAGAGGCACTTGAGCCTGGAAGTGATGAAATTCGGGGAAAACATGAAAGCGGTCACTATACTAGAGGAGGGCAAGACATGACCGCGACTTAAGATTCAAGTACCGTTAAAAAGACTAAAAGAACGAGATAGCGATAGCTGTAATAAAGCACAGGCTAATACGAGCCGACCAGAAGAAGCAAAGCTTAGATTACCAGATCGTGGACACAATCCTCCTAGAGATGGAGAGCCCCTTGCCTTTTCTAGCCTCTCCTTCTTGCTTGCTTACTTAGCTCTTGTCTTAGTTACTTTTTTTCTAGGGTTTTTCTGAGTGTTAAAACGGCAGATTTCTCATTTGCCAATGAATTGGATCCGCTCCGATTCGAGAAAAAATGGGATTTTTGGCTAGAGAAAGGTTCTGCGACATGGACGCTCAGCCCAACTCGGTCGGTTGGTTAGCCCACCTAACAGATGATGAGATTCTCGATCGATTTGATCGAATTTGGAAAAGTCTTTTTCACTATTCAGAACAGTGGGGCTTTCGATCAAGATGTTCTCGCGTCCCCCGTTCGGGCTCTCGCTCAAATCGGAACCTTTATGCCTTGGTAGGCTTTCGACTCAATCTAATAGCCTACCTATCGAGCGAAAAAAAAAGAGAAAGTTTTCGCATGGGCTCATCATCTGATGCAGAACCGATGCGAGAAGGATAAGAAATATGGGGGAAGAGGAGATTTTGAGCTTTCAAAAACCAGTAGAAAGGGGCGTAGCGAGTCGCTAAAGCGAAGTTTTTGGAAAGAATGCGGGGAACAACTCTTTCCAAAGACAGTAATTAGTTTGAGTTAGCATAAAAGATTTGATTGAATGAACGCCATCCTTGGTTCTTTTCAAACAAATCCAATGTTGAGCCAAGCCTTTCCAGCCGGTAGTAGCCGAAGGCGAAGGCAATGAAATTGACTGACTCTTTAGAGTAAGGTAATGCCAATTCACTTACTTGGAACAAGTCAGGAAAAAAAGAATTTTTTAGAAGAAAGGCGAGAAGGAAGAGAAGAAGGATTAGTAGTTGCCTAGCCGAGGAACTTGAGGCCGACATACAGGGTGCGGTCCCAGAGTTCAAGACGCTGTCTAAAACTCGTGTCGATCATAGAAAAGCATTTCTTTAAAAATGAAACAAACCTCATTCTCTTGTTCCCTCCCGAAAAACTGCAGATCTAGATGCGAGATGATCCCGAACCTATTTCATAACCACCATCCATCACCAATCACATTCCACATCCCACTTCAATTTCATTGCCTCTCTCTAACTCTAAAACTTATGCACTCTACTCGCCGCCTACTCCACTCCTTACCACTAAACGACGAAGCCAGGAGCGGAAGGAGGGACTTGAACCCTCAACCTCAGCCTTGGCAAGGCTATGCTCTACCATTAAGCTATTTCCGCCAGCTACGGTAGTGGCGAAGCACTACTGAGCAATTCACGTATCACTTGATACGGACGACTTCTGTTTTTCCGCCGGACCACACTCTTGACCTCCGATCGAGCTACGAGCACGAGTAGGTAGGTGGCTAGGGGGGGCCGGGAAGGGGGACCTTTCTTTTTGCTTCGCGCTAGATGAGATGATGATTAGTAGGTCAGGTCCCGTGTGTGTGCTCTTTATCACAATCCTAAAGAGGCGGGCTGGCTTTTCAATCAATCTCCGGCCGCTCAGTGCCGCTATTGGTGCGAGTTGTAAGGGGTATTGGTCTCGAGTCGAGAAAAAGCTTCATCTCATTCTTGTAACGGGAGTGAGTGCACCGCAAGACCAGACAAGTTGCTCTCTCGCCTTGCAGCGGCGGAATCCGTCTTTTAAGTTAAGTCATTTCCTAAGACGGCTCTTCTTATTCTACGATAATCAAATTCTTCTACAATAATTCCACGAATCTGCTCGGAACCGGTCGATTCCTGAGCCATTCGTTCTCCCCTCTCGGTTGGGCTTTGCCAGCCACTAGAGCAAGTAAGAAAACCTAGAGTTCATTCACTTAAAGAACCGCAGATTTTGACCGGATTGTACACCTTTGTGTCTGGCTATGTATATGAATGTGCATAAAGAAAGGACGGGACATCTCTCTCCTTTTTCCTTTTTTTGTTTTTGGGGAGAAGAGAGAGGAAAGAAGCTACAGCGGCACCTCACGAACTTCTTACTGGGGCAGCACCATCCTATGGGCATTTGCGAGTGTTTGGATGCACTTGTTTTGTTCATATTCTTGCGCAGTTAAGAGAGAAATTGTCCTCAAGGCAAGCACTTGTGTCTTTTTTGGATATGCTCAGTCCGAATATAGATAGATGCTATGACGTGAAATCCAAGAGACTCGATGTATCCTTGAATGTTCTCTTTAATGAGGTCACCTCATATTTTCCTTTTCTTAATTAAGAAGCCCTGGAGGAGAATGGTGATGGAGATGTATTATGGCCTTCTCCTGTTCATCAACTCGAACTTCATTCTTCTGCAGTTGATGTTATGGATCAGCCTCACTCTTCAGGCCAGCAGCTTTACCCAACATCTTCCGCCGATTGTCAGCCTGTTCAGCTGACCTCAGAGGCTTCCAGTCATCCGGAACAGCATGTTTCTTCTCGGCGGCGATTACAGTCTGTTTCCCAAAGTCAGACTACTCTAGAAGATCAGCAGTCTAGCCCAGTTGCTTTCCTTCCAGTCGCTTCCTTAGATTAGATTCTGGATCCTTCTCTCAGGTTCGTTGATCTTCTCAAGTTTCTTATCCCGTTGAAGGATTTTTTTCTTATTTTATGAATCGTTTTCTCTAAAACATCGAGCTTACCTCATGTCAGTTCAATCTTTTTATGAACCTGAATTCTTTGCTGAAGCTTCCAATCATTCTTGCTGAAGAAAGACTATGCAAGAAAAAAAGAAAAAAACTGAGTCTCATTGCCTGCAGGGAAACAAGCCATTGGCTACAAGTGAATTTACAAGATCAAGCATAAAACAGATAGCTCAGTAGAAAGATACAAAGCTAGATTAGTAGCTAAAGGATTCCTTCAAGAATATTGAGTCGAACCCCTTTCGAGATAGAAGAAACATTTGCCCCGGGTTGCTAAAATGACCACCATTCGTGGCATTCTTGCCTTGGCTGCAATCAAACAAAAAGTTGCCCTTATTTCAACTTGACGTGAAGAATGCCTTTCAACAACATAAGGGAAGGGAGGCAATGAAATTGTTTCTATTCAGCCTCCTCCAACTCCAGGCTTCTCTTCTCCTAGGAATCTTCACTTAGTATGCAAGCTCAAGAAAGCGATTTACGTTACGACCTCCGACAAGCTAAAGCAGGCACCAAGAGCTTGGTTTTAAAGGTACTTCAGCATGTATAAAAGCAAAAATAGGAGTAGAGGAAGGGGCCGGTTTTCAAAGAAGTCAATCGGATCGTTCAATGTTTATAAGGAGGTCGAAGCCAGAGGCTCCCTTCTTCTGGTTTATGTGGATGACATTGCTTTCTCTAGTAATGAATGACTTAGCTTCGATAAATGAGCTTAAGAAAACATTAAGAACCCAGAGAAATTTAGAAAACTCAAAGTCTTTTCTGGAGATTGAAGTGATGAGGTCGCAAAGAGGTTTGGAACCCAATGCAAGTATGCAATAGATTTCTTGTCAAAAGCTGGTCTTTCTGCATGCAAACTGGAACAAGATCTAAGCCTTAAAATGCGGGAGAGCTATTGGATGGCCTATCTACTTACAGGAAACTTGTTGGGAGCCTTTTCTACTTGACTAATTATCGCTGACATTGTTTACACTTACAACATAGGGGGGAAGTGATCAGCCGATTTTTATGGACAAGCCGAGATCATCTCACTTAGAAGCTGCTTTTCGGATTCTGCGATCTATCAAAACCTCGCCCGGAAGAGGTTGATTCTTGCCTATTCTTCACCTGTCTTCTTACTCTTATATTGATTTCATTAAGGCAGTAGATTGACTGGATTTCGAACATCGTCCTCGTGCCCAAGAAGGATGGACGTGTTCGCGTATGCATCGATTTTTTAAATATCAAAAAAGCATGTTCCCAAAGAGGATTTTCCGCTATCGCACATTGATTTGCTCGTGGACAAGACTATTGTGAAAGTCTGCCTACTATGCTTTTACTAGTACTACGATTCCACTCTTTTATTGGTGTCCTGGTGTAGAGGGGGAATTTCCACTATCTATTTATATAGATTTAATAAAGAAGATCCGAATGGCCCTTGCCTTAAGTGCCCCTGGACGGTAGGGATTCCGCCGTAGATCGAGTTCTGGCTGGGACGAAGGTCTGATCCTAGTCTATCTCAATTCCGTAAGAGCTTCTTTCTATTTTTCCGTTTATGGTAAATAACCAAAGAACGAACCAAGGCTCTACTGCTAACCAGTCTTCTTTCCCGACTCCTTCCCCCTATACCACCACCTCCACCCGAACCCACCTACGAACCTCGAATATAGGCCTCAGCCGTAACCGACCGGTTACGTATATAAGAGCTGGATACATTGCCTTCTTCTTTTCTGACCTTTTTTAGGAGAAGCAATGTCATGAGCCTCTCGTACCCGGGCAGAGCGCGCACCTCCTTTAGCAACGCTCCGCTCTGTTGCGACCCCAATACCCCTAGTGGATCGACCTACACTCGACTTGATCCTTCTTCACGGAAGGTATGTAGGCAACTCTCCTCACCCGGAACTCAGTCGAGACCGCCTGTACAACATCTTATATAACCATCTTACCCGGGATTCCCTTGGTCGGTCTATCGTATCGTATATAAGATCACTGCTGTATTTAGGAGTGATCTGTTCATCTAACTAGAAATTTTTTAAGAAAAGAAAGCGTAGAAAAGGATTCGATTCTACGCTTTTTTCTTTTAGAGTGCCATCTGCTGTTTCAAGGCCGGGAATGCGCCTTGCCTTTCAAAGGCCAACGCCAACCGCTCCAACGTTATCATCAGCCACCTCGAGGCCACCACTAGCTGTTTTAGATGTCCACGACGAACTCTTATAACCACCTTCTGTTCCCAATCCTCCAATCTGAGCTAGCATCAATCTTATAGACCTCTACTCAGAGGACAAGAGACTATGCAGAAAGCTTTACTTAAGGTGTCCTTACGTCTCCTGATACCGATGGTAAACTCAAGAAAAAAGGCCGCTGCGGGAACTTCCTTTTCTGAGGTAGTTTACCGGCCCGACTGAAAGAAGTAGGGTTCTTTGGTGCTGTTGAGGCTTTCCTTGCCCTTGGTATACCGGAGAGTGCTAGTTCCCTTTTAGCGGTTGAAGAAAGAAAGTCTTCCTGGTAAGCGGTATGCTTAGATAAAAATTCCCTTGTTTCAGCGCTAGGGTTAAGTAAGCATCCCTTATAGCCAACTAGAAAACGAATCTTAAAAGAAAGTAAAGACAAAGTATGTAGTCGCTAAAGCGAAGCTTTTGGAAAGATAAAACAAAAAAAAAGGGGTTTTGGAAGAAAAAGCGAACTAAGAATATCTTCCCATGAAAAAGATTGAAATGGCACCATGAAGACAACCCACCGCTGGAACTTGCTTTGCTCTCGCTCCGCTCGTTCCCACCTGTCTTCTTCCCGCTAGAGTGAAAGAGGTTTTTCACTTCCTTCACCCTAGCGAAAAAGTAACAAACCTTCTTTTATTGGCCTGTTACTCTTAAAGCTGGATCCCCTCAGCTTTCCCCTTAGAGTGCTTTAATCATTCAGCCATGGATGCAAAGAGACTCAGCGAGTGAACTAGGTTTTAGTATTCCTTCTCGAGCTTCTATTTCTTCCGTTAAAGGAGATTCGAGAAAAGATGGAATAGGAAGACGTGTTTCCATAACAAAGAAGATACGGGTTGAGAAGAGGAAGTTAGCAAAGTTAGACAAGATTGGAATGAGCATAGGAACATGTATTGATGTACCAGATTGGCTAATGCTCCCAGGTTGATGCGATGTATTCCACCAGTTGACCGGAGACTTGATTATTGGTATATCGATCGGTCCGGCACGGATTGAAATAGGAGCCAATTCTACAGGAAGCTTTTGAAAACACAGCGCACCCAAGTAAATAAGGAACGAGATGAATACAGAAGTTAAACGCGCATCCCACACCCAAAAGGTGCCCCACATGGGTCTTCCCCGAAACCCCCCAGTAACTAAGGTAAACAACGTGGAAAAAGCACCCATTTCTGTACCGGTTCCGGAAGAGCGAAGAAAAAGAGGATGTTTTGTTAATAGGAACAAGAAAGTGTTTATAGCCGTAACGATATAAACAAGAATACTCATCCGAGCCACAGGAACATGTACATAGAGAATACGAGAATTTCCACCTTGTTGAAAATCTAGTGGTGCTACCCAAAGACTTAAATGAATAGCCATCGCTGTTAAGAACAACCAAGATCCAATGAGAATTTGCGCGTAGTTCCTGGTCTTTGACATCAAAAAAAAAGGTTGTAATAAAGAAAGAGAAAGGGGGCTAGGGACCCTTCTACCGGTATCGGGCGTTTGGCTTCCTGAGCTGGCAGGCCCCTGTCGGGGAACGCCCGTACATGAAGGCTTGCTCTCCTCACACTTCAAATTCTTTCTATTCTTTTTCTTTCTGCGCCAGAATATACATATACATAGAATAGCTATCATAATAAGGATTATTATCATAATATAAAAAGAAAAATGGTCATTCAATAGGGGCTCGAGGGGGGAAGGGACCAAACTACCGAATTTATTAACATACCAATCATGGTTGGACCTACTTCCTCCTATATTATTATAATAAAAGTTATACCAATAGTCGTATTCTCGAGTAAGCATGTGGCTTAGCTTAGACGAGAGTAAACCCGGACAAGTTTTGTCCAATTCCCGTTGGAGGGATTGGATATAGTCCGGTTGTATGACCCCTTTAAAAAAATCATGCCGCATAATGACCAAGAATTTTTTTTAATTAGTTAGCCTGGAGATAGTAAGCGGGTCATCAATATCACCAGGGATCCAAACCGATGTGCTAAAGAAAAAAGGAGATGAGTATACTGAGGATAGATCTATATCCGGAGGAACCGGAATCCCCTGAAGAATAACTGAAGGCATTTCCGATCCAGACGCTCCGGATGGATCCATCATATTGAGTTGGTTGGAATCTGAAACATCATTTAATACAGATTTTCCTTTATCAATTAATGCTGATTTACCTTTCATTGATATGAAAATTTTTTTGTTTTTTCGCTCCTTCTTGTCTTTGTTCGTTCCTGAGTCCGGAGAGTTCCTGGAAGTAATACTTGTTCGGAAGTTGCTCCGATAAGAGAAAGAACCTATATTATTAATATATCTTGTACGGCTATCTAATCCATCCCACTTGCTGATCGATAAGATGTATCCTAAAGGACTTTATTCCGCCCTCTTATGTTATGTCTGCGGCACTGTAGCTCCCGCTCATTGCCCTTTGCTATCGCCTGGCCTCGGACTCGACTAAGACTTCTTTCAATTGCTTACCCAGCTTCGGGCGGATCATCCTTTAGAAGTAGAAGTGGAATGGAGGAATGATAGCAAGAAAGAAGAAGATCAATAGTCGAGATAAGAGCGGTCAGAATAGCTTTTACAATGACAAGAACAATCAACTATTTACTTCCTTAAGAACGTTAATAAAAAAACAGAGTTCTGTGGAGCAACCCTCCACTGACGGTCTTGCCCCTATAGTGATTAATGAATGTGGATGTGAGGTCAAGAAAGATTATAAGATTAGAGTTCTTGGTGAACCTTACACTAGCGGAGATAGCTATTTAATGCACTAGCGGAGACTACGAGCTGGAGGGATAAAAGAAAGCTGGAACCATTCAAAATAAAAGAAAGAAGATCATACTTGAATTGGTCATTCAACCCATAAACATAAAAATGAAAGTAAAAACTAGCTAGCCCACCTCAATAGGTGCCTTTTCAAGACCTACCCGTGGAATGTTGAATAGGACATCGTTCAACTAGTGAATAGCTTACTAAGAGAAAGAGAGGTTCATAAACATATATAGGATTGAGAACTAAAAGACTTCGTCTTCAGAAAGAGCTCTTCAACTCCTCTTTTTTAGACTAAGAATATGCTGAGGCATAGACCCGATCTAACTTTCATACTCTCATCATTAAGATCAACAAATTCTCTCCGTTGAACTTCCACAGTGCAGTTTCTCTACTGCTACTAGAGAAAGCTCTATCGCAATACGTCCTACTAAGGATAAGCAACTACATCATGAAAGAAGGTATGGGATTCGTGTGTGGTAGTCTCAATTCATTCCCTCATGCGCATCTAGTGCAGTGTCTCTGTAACGTTCATAAACCCTATCCTGTTTAGACATATAGCAGCCAGAAAGAGAAAGCAGCTTTGAGAACTAAGAAAGCAGTCTACAGGATAGACCTTTGCTTCGCTCTTCACCCTTTATGGGGCTCCGCCCTCCTGACCGGAGTGCCGTTCACTCGACTTCTTAAGCGGGAAGTACTTGTTCCCTTCACCAACCAAGCTTTGGATTTCAAAATCGTATGTATATAAGCATAGAAAGCGCACCGTTTTGATATGGCAGTTGAAAATAGATCTGGAGAGTTGCTCACTCCAACGAGCCTAGGTAGACTTTGTCCACTTCCTATCAAAGCTCCAGTCTCCGGACTTGAAGAAAAGGGTGCCTACGAGACAGCTATGGT